CCGTGACATTTTGTACCCAAAACAAACGCGCTACCAAGCTGCGCTACATCCCTTTCAATTGGCCTACAGTATCATTGTAGAGAATCCCCGTCTTGTTTTCCACATCCTTATTCTCTTTTCGCCATTAATATGCAAAATGAATCTTGGCATTTCTTCTTTTTCGTCTCATATCATATAACATATAATAATATTAAATGAATATTTTTCTCGGAAATTCTCAGACGGAAAGGGACCCATTTTTCTGCTTTAAGAAAAAGAAAATCTTATCTACCAAATCATTGCACATTTCAATTTGAATTAGGGATTCCGCGCACAAATACAAGTGGTCTTTAACTACATATACATCTCTTACCATAATGTATTACAATATGGAATACAAAAAGAAAGAAGGAGGATTTTCAATGCGAGATCTAAAAACATATCTTTCCGTGGCCCCGGTACTAAGTACTCTATGGTTCGGGTCTTTAGCAGGTTTATTGATAGAAATCAATCGTTTATTCCCCGATGCGTTGACATTTCCTTTTTTTTCATTCTAGTTATTCATATGGAAAGGGGTGAAGAAGAGTCGAGATAGAATCAAATATTTGTGACTAATCTCTCTTTCCCCTCTTTTCTTGTTTTTTTTTTGCGAATTCGATAGATAGAATAAGGGGGGGAAAGAGAAAGAAAAAAGTGGATTCAACCTCAGCTAAACTCGGGGTCAGGCTCCAATTAAATTAAAAATAGAGTTAAAATAAAACGGAAATGGAAATGTGGCTAGGTTAAGAGTATCATACAATAGAAGAGACTTAAATGAAATACTGTACTGTGATTAGAAATATAGTTAGAAATTTTTGTATTACTTACTATTTACTATATGGATTGCAACAAAATCTTTATTTCATAATTGGATTTTGAGTTGTTAGCAACTTCTATTTTTTTCGTTCCTTTCTTCTTATTCGCTTTGGATCGGAAAATAGAAAAGTTGGGTGAATCAAAACCCAAAGGGAGGTTCATGGCCAAGGGTAAAGATGTTCGAGTAAGGGTTATTTTGGAATGTACTAGTTGTGTTCGAAACGTTGTTAATAAGGAATCAACGGGTATTTCCAGATATATTACTGAAAAGAATCGACACAATACACCTAGTCGATTGGAATTGAGAAAATTCTGTCCCTATTGTTACAAACATACAATTCATGGGGAGATAAAGAAATAGATATAGATCGAACCGAGTGCTTGTGTGTCACTCTTCCAAGGAACATGAAAAAAAAATGATATATATCTATATTATTCATATATTTAATATTTAAATAGAACCAAATAAATATAGACAAACTAATTATTAATTAATTTTAGAAATCATTTTTGATTTGATCGGAATAAGATTTTAAGGATAAGGAATAAACAAATTATGGATAAATCCAAGCGACTCTTTCTTAAATCCAAGCGATCTTTTCGTAGGCGTTTGCCCCCGATCCAATCGGGGGATCGAATTGATTATAGAAACATGAGCTTAATTAGTCGATTTATTAGTGAACAAGGAAAAATATTATCTAGACGAGTGAATAGATTGACCTTAAAAGAACAACGATTAATTACTATTGCTATAAAACAAGCTCGTATTTTATCTTCGTTACCTTTTCTTAATAATGAGAAACTGTTTGAAAGAAGTGAGTCGACCGCTAGAACTACTGGTCTTAGAACCAGAAAAAAATAGGCTTACTCTTCAATTGAATCAAAATTCTAATCCGAACTCAAACACATGGATGTTTTGTTTTGTTCAAAAAATCCTGGAATCCGGCGTGTTGTAAGAAAAAAAAAGAATTGGGGAAGAAGAATAAATCTTTTTTTTATTGAGCGTGTTCGCTCATTTTGACGACTTTATCATATTATCCAGATTTGATCATAGTAATTTATACTCTACCTTCCCCGAGTTCATTCTCCAGAGAACTCCATTTAAATTTAAAACATTCTGGCGGATTCCTTCCAATTTCCTTATTTTATGATCTCATTGGAAATCATATAAAGACAATTCCTATTTGATATAGCTAGTTGTGCAAGTATTTTACGATTAAGAAGCAACTGCCCCTTATACAGATTGTGTATTAATCTGCTATAAATATAGGATACCTGATTTCCCCGAATTACTGCATTTATTCGCGTGATCCACAAACGACGAAAATCTCTTTTTTTCCTATCTCTATCACGATGAGCCGAAGCCAAAGCTCTTATTTTCTGTTGAGTAATTGTTCGAGTAAGTCTTGAATGAGCACCGCGAAAGCTTGATGCAAATAAACGAATTTTTGTTCTACGTCTACGAGCTATATATCCTCGTTTAATTCTGGTCATTGAATAAATGAAACTTTGATGAATAACTAATTGATTTCCTTTCTTTCAGTTATTCTTTTCCCCTTTCCTAGTCTATTAATAACAAAACGGATTCTTCCAATTTATAAAATGAAAATTCCAATGGCTTTTGCTACTATAACCTTCCCGACCACGCTTTTTTGCCTTTTTTCTAGGCATTCTAAATAAAATAAAGTAGTAAATAGAAATAGATAAAGAAATTGTGGGTTCCATCGTCTCTATGGTTACTTCTTAAACGGTGAGGTCCTCTCTATACACCGGAGCCCTTTCCTTCATTTAATCAATGTTATTGTATTGGTAACTTGTACAGTTACCACTCTTTGTGCTCTACCCATGAATTTTCCAGTAATAGGTTTTTCAGAACGGGATATACCCTATACAGTAACGGTATTTAATTATGAAGATTAGTTGGGTAGCTGACCCTCTTAGTCCGTTCTTGCAAGAGTAGAAACATAATATTTCATAGGATTTACCCCGCTTAATGGATAACTATTTGTTACCAATGGGGAATTCTTTCTCATCGTAAATTTCAAATTGAAGTGATTGAATTTGCACCAATGGAAACCATAAATTTCATACACAATAGAAAGATATGATAGATCTATCCTTTTTAGATATTGAATGGAGTTCTTATGTTCTATCCGATTCACTGGTACTGATCATTGATACTGGAAAATAGGTTTTCTTTCTTTTGTTTTATCTCACCCCATGATTTAAACGAGTCGCACATACACCCTCGTACATGTTCCTCGGCGTTGAGGACATCCCCGAAGAGCGGGGGATTTCGTAACGTTTCGTATTGGCTGTCTTGGATTTCTAATAAGTTGTTTAATAGTTGGCATGCTGAATTATAGATTATAGGTTGGTTTAGATCGATCCTAACCGGATGATTATGAATTTCTTCTATTTAATATTCTTCTATTTACTAGATTACTAGAATATTAAACCCTTAAGAAGATCAAATCTGAAATCGTGTATTTGCGTGAAATCACTGCTATTTTTTATCCAACCGCTACAAGATCAACAATTCCATGAGCTTGGGCTTCTGTTGCTGACATAAAAACATCCCTTTCCATGTCTTCGGATACAACCCATAATGGCTTGCCTGTTCTTTGTACATAAACCCTTGTAAGGGTTTCGCGCAGTTTCAGTAGTTCTTCCGCTTCCAGGATAAATTCGCCCGTTTGTGCCTCATAAAAAGCGGCAATAGGTTGATGGATCATTACCCTGATGATATATATAATATAACATAATAAAAGATTCCTCTATCTCGCACGATGAGGCGAGGGTAAGAGATAAAGAATAAGAAAAAAATAGAATTGAACAACCGTACGGGCATTTTTTTCGCATTGCATACGGCTCTCCAATGGAATTCTCTTTTTTACCTTTCATCGAAGAAAGAGAAAATATAGGGTCTCTTATACTCAGATCGGTAAATGATCCAATTACCACCCTTCTTTTTTTCGGATGAGTTAAAAAATACTATGATGGCCCCGTTGCTTTATATATTTATTTCGTCTGTGATTCAGCAATCCCAAAGTTTCTTTGTTTATTTTTTTTTTTATTTGAAAAAAAAATAAAGAAAAAATAATCTTCTTTTTTTAGTTTCGTCCTCTTTCATAACATAAATATTGTTAATAACCTTCCGGTGTGAAAAGAGTTTGTGACGCTGAAATAGGTCTACGATAGGTAAGATAAAATCGGAAATACCCTTACTTTATCTCATACTACTCTTTCGATACATAATCGAATATTTTGAAAAAAAAAACAATAAAGAATTTGCATATCGAATTCGAAGTGCCATGCTATTATTACTTAATATGAATAATTCATATGGTGAAGGCATAGTCTTCTTTTTTCTCTCAAATAAAAAACTCATTGGCGCCAAGCGTGAGGGAATGCTAGACGTTTGGTAATTTCTCCTCCGACCAGGATAAAAGACCCCATTGAGGCGGCCAATCCCATGCATATTGTCTGTACATCTGGTCGCACAAATTGCATAGTATCATAAATAGCTATTCCGGGTATTACCCATCCGCCAGGAGAGTTTATAAACAAATACAGATCCTCGGTATCATTCTCTATACTGAGATATACCATAAGACCAATAAGTTGATTCGAGATCTCGCTATCAACCTCTTGGCCTAAAAAAAGTAATCGTTCTCGATAAAGTCGGTTGATTAGGATAAAATTGTATCCCTTAGGAGCCGTACAGGCACCTTTTGATGCATACGGTTCAACAAAACTTGCGCAAAAAAATCAATGTGTAGACTTCAGCCCTCTTTCTTTTTTCATAGCGGGCTCTTTCTAACGAAGGGGCTTTTCTTCCATTTTTCAAGAACGATGAGTTTGGCTGGTTTTCCTATAATATAAAAAACTATTCACTAAACTCATCGAACTAACTTTTCATTGATGTATTTTTTCATCGGGATCCAATCCAAAAATCACGATGTCATTTTCTTGTTCCTGAATGGGCTTCTTCAATTTTTTTAGGTTTATGCTCTACTCCGAGTAAGGATCTGCCCGATTTTGATTTGCACATATAGGACAAATGACCCCAATACCACGTCTTTTTTTTTTTTCAATTCATTTCTTGCATGTCTTCCGATAAATATTCGACGTATTCATCTCATTTATTATTCGATTGATTAACAGTTTGAGATCACTCCTATTTCAAATAAATTTCTAAATCGAATCATTTATGATATAAGTAATAATCATAGATATTATTACCAATTGGGTTTTTTTAAACGGAGCCTGGATACTTCATTTTATTGGTCCAGCCAAGCCGACCATAAATTATTTTAATTGGCTAATATTAATCTGGATACCTCCTCACAAAATGGATCTAATTGCACTTCATTGCGCTTCACGCTACAAATTTTTGATAATTCAATCAATTTTTTTTGGGCAAAACAGAGGATATCTCGATCGGGGGAGAGAACGGGGAAATCCCATATGACCCAATATATCTGACAAGTCGCACTATACGTCAACCCAAGATGCATCTTCCTCTCCGGGACTTCGAAAAGGTACTTTTGGAACACCAATAGGCATAAAATGAAAGAAAAAAGAATTAAGTACTCTATTTCACTTTGATGTGGAAGCGTAATCGTAATAATGGACTTATTGTCTTAATAATATAGAATATCGACCTTTATCATATTTTAGACAGACCTTGAATAAGTTCATAAAATAAAGCAAAACAGAATGAATAAAGGAAAATTCTTACGAATAGGTCCTTTGAACGATGACCAAATATAGATGCATTCGCTCATAGAAAAGGGAATCCACCCCCATTGCGTATTGGTACTTATCGAGTATAGAATAGATCTGCTTCTCTTTTTTCCTACGAACCGAACTGTTCCATTATTACTAAAAGACTATAACAAATATTAATCCTTTTTCCGAGATAATCCACTGAAAAAAAGTGGGTCCATAGCATAGTTTTTTTTTTCAATGCAATAAAGTTACATAGTGTCTATTTTTTGTTCATAAAGGGGTATTCCCATGGGTTTGCCTTGGTATCGTGTTCATACCGTCGTATTGAATGATCCCGGTCGTTTGCTTTCTGTCCATATAATGCATACAGCTCTGGTTGCTGGTTGGGCCGGTTCAATGGCTCTATATGAATTAGCAGTTTTTGATCCCTCCGACCCCGTTCTTGATCCAATGTGGAGACAAGGTATGTTCGTTATACCCTTCATGACTCGTTTAGGAATAACCAATTCATGGGGCGGTTGGAGTATTACAGGAGGCACGATAACGAATCCGGGTATTTGGAGTTACGAAGGTGTAGCCGGGGCACATATTGTGTTTTCTGGCTTGTGCTTCTTGGCAGCTATTTGGCATTGGGTGTATTGGGATCTAGAAATATTTGGTGATGAACGTACAGGAAAACCTTCTTTGGATTTGCCTAAGATCTTTGGAATTCATTTATTTCTCTCAGGAGTAGCTTGCTTTGGTTTTGGCGCATTTCATGTAACAGGATTGTATGGTCCTGGAATATGGGTGTCCGACCCTTATGGACTAACTGGAAGGGTACAAGCTGTAAATCCAGCGTGGGGTGTGGAAGGTTTTGATCCTTTTGTTCCAGGAGGAATAGCCTCTCATCATATTGCAGCAGGGACATTGGGCATCTTAGCAGGCTTATTCCATCTTAGTGTCCGCCCGCCCCAACGTCTATACAAAGGATTACGTATGGGCAATATTGAAACCGTTCTGTCCAGCAGCATCGCAGCTGTCTTTTTTGCAGCTTTTGTTGTTGCTGGAACCATGTGGTATGGTTCAGCCACAACCCCCATTGAATTATTTGGTCCCACCCGTTATCAATGGGATCAGGGATACTTTCAGCAAGAAATATATCGAAGAGTTAGTGCTGGACTAGCCGAAAATCAAAGTTTATCAGAAGCTTGGTCTAAAATTCCTGAAAAATTAGCTTTTTATGATTACATCGGAAATAATCCTGCGAAAGGGGGATTATTCAGAGCGGGTTCAATGGATAACGGGGATGGAATAGCTGTCGGGTGGTTAGGACACCCTATCTTTAGAGATAAAGAAGGGCGTGAACTTTTTGTACGTCGTATGCCTACTTTTTTTGAAACATTTCCAGTTGTTTTGGTAGACGGAGATGGAATTGTTAGAGCCGATGTTCCTTTTAGAAGGGCAGAATCGAAGTATAGTGTCGAACAAGTAGGTGTAACTGTTGAGTTCTATGGTGGCGAACTGAATGGAGTGAGTTATAGTGATCCTGCTACTGTGAAAAAATATGCTAGACGTGCTCAATTGGGTGAAATTTTTGAATTAGATCGTGCTACTTTGAAATCCGATGGTGTTTTTCGTAGCAGTCCAAGGGGTTGGTTTACTTTTGGCCATGCTTCGTTTGCTCTGCTCTTCTTCTTCGGACACATTTGGCATGGTGCTAGAACCTTGTTCAGAGATGTTTTTGCTGGTATTGACCCAGATTTGGATGCTCAAGTGGAATTTGGAGCATTCCAAAAACTTGGAGATCCAACGACAAGAAGACAAGTAGTCTGATGCAACATTGCTCTGTTATTTTTCGCTTCTCGCTTCTATTTTCTGTTTGTGATTTTACATAAGGTACTGGAGAAATCTGGATTTAAATCGCCGCCTTTTCTTTGATTCTTCTTTTTTCTCTTTAATCTGGGAGATAATCCCAAATAAACAGGTATGGAAGCTATAATTGTAAACCACGATCGAATTTATGGAAGCATTGGTTTATACATTCCTCTTAGTCTCGACTCTAGGGATCATTTTTTTCGCTATTTTTTTTCGAGAACCGCCTAAAGTTCCAACTAAAAAAATGAAATGATTTTTCATTATCTCAATTGAAGCAATGGGCCTACCAATATTGGTAGGCCCATTGCTTCAACTAGTCCCCGTGTTCCTCGAATGGATCTCTTAGTTGTTGAGAGGGTTGCCCAAAAGCAGTATATAAGGCATACCCAGTAAAACTTACAAGTAAACCAGATATAGAGATGGCGACTAGGGTTGCTGTTTCCATTCTTATATAATTTCAAGACCACAGTGGATCTATGATAAGATCGTTTATTTACAACGGAATGGTATACAAAGTCAACAGATCTCAATGAATACAAAATAGGATTTATGGCTGCACAAACAGTTGAGGGTAGTTCTAGATCTGGTCCAAGACGAACTGCTGTAGGGGATTTATTGAAACCATTGAATTCGGAATATGGTAAAGTAGCTCCTGGATGGGGAACTACTCCTTTGATGGGTGTCGCAATGGCTCTATTTGCGATATTCCTATGTATTATTTTGGAGATTTATAATTCTTCCGTTTTACTGGACGGAATTTCACTGAATTAAATTTACAAGAACCACAAAAACTCCTAGCTTTTAAATACAAAAAGTGAAGCATTTAGGTCTCGGATTTGGATTTTAGCTCATTTTTTTTGGTAGTTCGACCGCGAAATTTTTTTGTTTCTGTATTTCCGGAATATGAGTGTGTGACTTGTTATAATGGATCCTATTGATAGTACAAAGAATGGGTCTGTCGTCTTGATAGAGATGGTTTTACCCCGTCGGATATTCATTCTAGTATCTGGAGCACGGAATAGATGAAATAGATCACGAAGTATTCGAACTATGATTCATACTTAATATTCAGACCTCGCAGCCGGATTCCACAAATTTTTCCAAAGAAAAAGAAAAAGTTAGAAATTGAAATTGAAAGATTTTTTTCTTTCAAATTCCCATTTCTTCTTTGATTTGACTCAAAGGACAAAACAAACGTTTCTTTGTATTTTTAGTCATTCTATCTATTCTCCTCGTTGAATAAATGATGATCCAATGGTTCTTACTCGGGGAATCTTTGGACTTTGTTTGAAGGTTTTATTGAATCATCGTGGTTCTAGTATGAATCTGAGGTTTCAATTGATTCATAGGGTCTTAACAAGAAAATTCCTATCAATAATAAAGAAAACAAAAATAAAGCTGCATTACCTACAAAAAAAAAATAACAAACAAATCAAAGAAAAAGAAATAGGTAAATAGAAGATTCAAGAGGCCTGTAACGATCAACATAAAGACAAGTGAGCCGACTTGATTTTTTGGCATTCTAATTATAACCACAAAGAAGAGCTTTCTGATTTTTACTCTTCCGTATCTTTAGATAAGATTGAATCAGAAGATTAAGAAGTTTCCAATTTTCTATTCCATACCCTTTTCAACCAGTATTTGGGTCTTTTTGTTTGAGCTGTACGAGATGAAATTCTCATATACGGTTCTCGGAGGGGGAGTCTCCTTGGTTTACCTATCTCAATAAAGTTTACGATTGGTTCGAAGAACGTCTTGAGATTCAGGCGATTGCAGATGATATAACTAGTAAATACGTTCCTCCTCATGTCAACATATTTTATTGTCTAGGAGGAATTACGCTTACTTGTTTTTTAGTACAAGTAGCTACAGGCTTTGCTATGACTTTTTACTACCGTCCAACCGTTACTGAGGCTTTTGCTTCTGTTCAATACATAATGACGGAAGCTAACTTTGGTTGGTTAATCCGATCAGTTCATCGCTGGTCGGCAAGTATGATGGTCCTAATGATAATCCTGCACGTATTTCGTGTGTATCTCACTGGTGGTTTTAAAAAACCTCGCGAATTAACTTGGGTTACTGGTGTGGTTCTGGCTGTATTGACTGCATCCTTTGGTGTAACAGGTTATTCTTTACCTTGGGACCAAATTGGGTATTGGGCAGTCAAAATTGTAACAGGCGTACCGGAAGCGATTCCGGTAATAGGATCGCCTTTAGTAGAGTTATTACGTGGAAGTGCTAGTGTGGGACAGTCCACTTTGACTCGTTTTTATAGTTTGCACACTTTTGTATTACCTCTTCTTACTGCCGTATTTATGTTAATGCATTTTCTAATGATACGTAAACAAGGTATTTCTGGTCCTTTATAAAGAATATAGATCCTAGAGATTTGTAATCAATCCTTTATCTTATTACTTGGGGGAGGAACAATAATATTTCATTGCTACAAATATGGATTATTAACAAAGAATAAGACATGTGTTTGGAAATTTTCCCTCAACTCCACAATATTGTATTATTTATTTGACATGAACGAATAGTTGAAGGGAATTCTCCGAAGAGAAAATGGATTATG